AGCAAAGGAAAGAATCGGTTATATTTTTCATATGATCTCATCTCCTTTTATGGATAAACTAATTATCCTTTTATGATTCTTTTTTTATATTTTTATTTTCTTAGTTATTTTCTTTATTTATTATTTTAATTCATATTAATTATTATTTTAATTCATATTAATTATTATTAATTATTTATTATTAATTTATTAATTATTTATTATTAATTATTAGTAATTATAAGTATTAGTAATTATAAGTAAAAATATTAATCTAATAACTAAGAATGTTAATACATATATATATATATTATTTGAAGTGCACTCTTAATTAATATAATATAATTCGAAAAAGCAAGAGCAGCAAAGCAAGTCCACGGAAAAATATGTATTTTTTCTATTTTTTAGGTTTTTAGGATTGATTAAACAAAAGGATTCGCAAATAAAAGCGCTAATGCTACAACCAGCCCATAAATTGTTAAAGCTTCCATAAAAGCCAGACTAAGCAATAAGGTACCCCGTATTTTTCCCTCTGCTTCTGGTTGTCGTGCAATCCCTTCTACAGCTTGCCCTGCAGCAGTGCCTTGACCAACCCCAGGTCCAATAGAAGCAAGCCCGACGGCCAACCCAGCAGCAATAACGGAAGCGGCAGAAATCAATGGATTCATGAAAAGTTCCTCACACCCCAAATAAAATAAAGAAAAGAAATAGTTAATGATATAATCAACCAACAAATTATGATTTAATTGTTCAATTACCAAGATTTATCCAGTCGAAGTAATTTAGAATTCCGAATTGAAATAATAATAGTTATTGAACTATACGAATTACTTCGATATTTCTTTTTTTTTCGTTTCTATCTACGTAGTTTTTATACAATTTTTGTTCTTATCTTACCTTAAATTTTGAACCATTCTTTGAATTCTTCGTTCTTTTTTTTTTGAATTTCTTTAGTTATTTAATATATTCAATTCACAATTAGAGATAAAATGGAAAGCTTTATTTTTTAAATCCCTATCGAAATTGACAGTAGGAGTAGATAGATAATGTTCATTTTTTATAGATATATAGTTAGTTCATATATACCATAGATAGATAGTTAGTTCATATATAACTAGTTCATATATAATATCACATATACACGTGTTTTTTCCATGCCGTAAACCAATTAATTGTGTTTTAGATTCAATTGGATTTGAGAATCATTCTTTGAAACCACTAAAAAAAAGAAAGAGTTGTCTTATAGTGATTAGATTATATACACCCAGTTCGACGACCCTCACTTTCTACTCTTTTTTTTTTACAATTCTCGGGTAATCTTTTCTATTTTACTATTACACTAAAATGTATACTTATTTAATTTATATCTTATTGCATCTTTCTTTTTTATTTGATTTTTATTATTGTTCAAAATTTTAAAAATTTCTTTCTATTTTTTAGATTTATGTTCCCTAAGTAGATTATCGCCACAATGTATGTACAGTGGACTAAACAAAAAAAAAAACAATTTTCGAAAACTAATCAATGATGGCCTTCCATGGATTCACCTATATAAGCCGCTGCTAAAGTAGCAAAAATAAGAGCTTGAATACCGCTTGTAAATAATCCAAGGAACATGACAGGTATAGGAACTACTAAAGGTACTAAAGAAACAAGAACAAGAACTACTAATTCATCAGCTAATATATTTCCAAAAAGTCGAAAACTAAGCGATAAGGGTTTTGTGAAATCTTCTAATATGTTAATTGGTAAAAGGATTGGAGTTGGTTGGATGTATTTACTAAAATAAGCTAATCCTTTTTTTGAAAGACCCGCATAAAAATATGCTATTGACGTAAGTAAAGCTAATGCAACGGTAGTGTTTATATCATTTGTGGGTGCAGCTAACTCTCCATGAGGTAACTGTATGATTTTCCAAGGCAAAAGAGCCCCTGACCAATTAGAAACAAAAATAAATAGAAACATAGTTCCAATAAATGGAACCCACGGACCATATTCTTCTCCAATCTGAGTTTTGCTCACGTCTCGAATAAATTCAAGAACATATTCAAAGAAATTCTGACCGAAAGTAGGAATGGTTTGTAGATTTCGAACAACTAGAATGGCTGAAACTAATAAGATAGCAATTACAACCCAAGAAGTAATGAGTACTTGGGCATGTACTTGGAAACCCCCTATTTGCCAATAAAAATGTTGACCTACTTCCACAGCAGATATCTCGTATAATCTTTTTAATGTGTTGATGGAACATAATAGAACATTCATCTTGTACTGACCTCTAAAAGAAATAGAATTTGAAAGGGAATTATTTTAATTCAACCATCTCCTTTCCTTTTTGATTTATATACTTTCATTTTGTATTTTGAATATCAACTAATTACATAATATTTTCGTTTGTTCTTTTTATGTTTTCTTTTTTTGTACAATTTAGTAATAGTATAGTAACCAATTCTATAAATAAATCTATGAATCTCCCCAACCAAATCAAATAAATTATTTATCTTATTATTAATCAAGAATTTCGTATATAGCTAGAACGACCCTTACAAATTGCAAATACTAATTTGTTAAGAATTAATCGGATTGAAGCTATAGCATCATCATTAGCTGGAATCGAAATATCGGCTAGGTCCGGGTCACAATTTGTATCAATTAAACAAATTGTTGGAATTTCTAAAGTTATACATTCCCGAAGAGCCGTATATTCTTCTTGCTGATCGACAATTATTACAATATCGGGTAACCCTGTCATATATTTAATGCCGCCAAGATATGTTTCCAAGTGAGATAATTGTCTCTTCAATATAGCGGCATCTCTTTTTGGAAAACAGTTGAGTCTCCCCGTCTTTTGTTCCGTTCTCAAGTCCCTGAATTTATGAAGTCTCGTTTCTGTAGTATACCAATTCGTTAACATACCGCCTAGCCATTTTTTATTAACATAATGACACCGAGCTCTTATTGCAGCCCGCGCTACTGAATCTGCTGCTTTTTTTTTTGTACCAACAATTAAGAATTGTTTTCCCCTACTTGCTGCATCAAAAACTAAATCACAAGCTTCTGATAAAAACCGAGCAGTTCTAGTAAGATTTGTAATATGAATACCCTTACGCTTTGCAGATATATAAGGTGCCATTTTAGGATTCCATTTCCTAGTACCATGTCCAAAATGAACTCCTGCTTCCATCATCTCTTCCAAAATTATGTTCCAATATCTTTTTGTCATTTATATTTATCCCCACACTTTTTTTTTTTCAAAAAAAAGAGACCAGGTATCCTGAAATAGAAATCAAAAAATTGTTCCGATGGAACCTTCTCTTCTACCGAAAATTGGTCATTGATACATGATTAGGCCATTTATTTTGTTCTATTTTTTTTTATTATTATCTTTTTTCTTTTATTACCAAATAAAATGATCGCGTTTAAGGAAATGAATTTGTTCTTTTCTTAGGAATCATTAAATCCTAGATTGCTCTGATGTATCGCATAAATTCTTTGAAATGAAAAAAAAATTCTCTGTGATGTAACAAAATATCTCTCATTTCATCCTCGAATAAATTCTTTTTTTTTGTTTTCAAAGTAATCTTGTTATGTTGCTTTGTCCTTGAATAGTACATTATTCTTTTGAATCCGGTACCAACGGGTATCATTCCCCCTAAAACAACGTTTTCTTTCAGACCTTTCAACCAATCGATACGACCCCGGAGAGCGGCTTTTGCTAAAACTCTAGCAGTTTCTTGAAAACTTGCTTCAGATATGAAACTTTGAGTATTCAGAGATGTTTTTGTTATTCCCAATAATAAAGCTCGGTAGCAAATCGCTTCTTCCAAGGCACGCCCCGCTCGTTCAGCTCGTAACAATCCAATTAGTTCGCCGGGTGAAAAAACATTAGACATTCCATCTTCTGAAACCAAGACTTTTGATGTTATTTGACGCACAATAATTTCTATATGTCTATTATGGATGTGAACTCCCTGGGATCGATAAACCTTTTGGATTTTATTAACCAAAGAAATCCGACTTTGCGCTATAGTTAGCTCAGCACCAATCAAGAATCCCCAAGGAATGCCGAGAATTCTTATTATATGTGCGCTCCAAGTGTGAACTCTCTTTTCTAGGTTCATCGATATTGAATCAATCGAACGCACTTCTAATACCTGTTCGACTTTTGGAAGACCTTGTGTTATATCACCTGATCTCGATTTTTCATATATAAATGTAACTAATACATCTCCTTCATAAAGTATTTCTCCATAATGGCTATGAACAGTTGCTCCGGGAGTTGTCAAATAAGGATTAGCCGATCTTATTACTACAGAATCCATTTGAACAGTTAGAACTTGACCAGATTTCAGGTGTGGTGCATTTTTTGTTTGAACTATACATCCATTTTCACAAATAAATTGCCCAAGACTCATTTTTGTAAACGTTTTTTCACAATAATTATGATGGATAAAATGCCAATTCAAATGGAAGGGATTAAAAACGATGTTATTGCATAGATCAGGTTTATAAATTTTCTCGTTTTCGTCCATTAAATAATATTTTAATACTTGGAAAGTTTCCTTAAATTTGTCAAGTTGCAAATTTTTATTCATCAAGATCTGATTATGAGTTATTAAACGGTAAAATGAATAAAAATTTGCAACTTGAAGAGCTATTCCTAAAGGGCCTAACGAATTTTTAATTGGAATTATAGGATCTCTTTGAATTTGATTAATTTCTTCTTTTATCCCGTTGTAATATTTTCCATCATTTAATGGTCCTATTTGAAAACAATTAGATGATGACAAAATTATCAAAGATCGGCATTTCTCATTTCTATTCAACAACATACGAATAGTTTCGTGATTTTGGCTAAGTGATTGTTTCATTTTTGCCTTGGAATAAATAAACAAAAATGGATTGATATTGGTCCGATCCGATTCATTATCCGAGATAAATCCTGAACCGGACGAATCATTCCTTTTTCGGATATACGAAATATGGGATTTCACTAAGTCAATTCTTAGGAAATCTCTAAT